ATACCTAAACGGTAAGATAATTCCCATTCACGACCCATGTAAGCTGCTACACCTAATAAGAAGTGTAATACTACTAATTGGTAAGGACCACCGTTGTATAACCATTCGTCAATTGAAGCTGCTTCCCAGATTGGGTAGAAGTGCATACCGATAGCGTTTGAACTTGGGATAACTGCACCAGAGATGATGTTGTTACCGTATAATAAAGAACCTGCTACTGGCTCACGGATACCATCGATATCTACTGGAGGAGCTGCGATGAACGCGATGATGTAACAAGATGTAGCTGTTAATAATGTAGGGATCATTAAACAACCAAACCAACCGATGTATAAACGGTTTTCAGTACTAGTAATCCAACCACAGAAACGTTCCCATACTGAAACGCTTTCACGTCTTTCTAAAGTTGCTGTCATAAAAAAATTTTATAAATATAATTCTTCCCAAGTATATAACTTGTTAATTATAAGTATAAAACAAAATCATTAATTTAATCACTTATTTATTTTACAAGTTTAAAAAATTCTAATTCAAAGTCATAAGTAGCTCGGTTGGTAGTACCTCCAATAAAAATTTTTTTATTATTTTGAATTATCCAAATTTGCGAATATGTTATATAGCTAATTAAAGTACTTAACATTAAAAAGAAAAATCCAGAGTAAATAACTGGAATACCAGGATCTGATTTAATTTGTAGACCAGTTGAACTTATTACATCTAAGAACGTAAGTGGCCCTTTAAAATTTATGGTTTCATTTAATTCTAAATTTCCTAAAAATTGCCCAGTTTTATTATAAATGGAACAATAGCCTTCAAGATTATCAATTATTGCAATAATTTCATCATCAATTAAATAGTTATTTGATATCATCGTTAACCATACTTTAGTTTTATTATTTAAAATATTGATTAATGGATATTCAACGATTTCTTTTTCCAAATTTTGAAATCTTAGTCCAATTAAATTCCAATCAGTTTGATAATAATATGTCCCTTTAAAAATTAGTGGATAATTAACAGAAATAGTTTTCCGATTTGTTTCTTTACCTTTATTATCTAAGATAGAAATATCAGAATAAAACTGTGCAACTGTTTTGCTTTCTGTATAAGTAATCCAAAAGTCATTAATACGAGTACTAGTTTTTGGTACAATTGTTAATTGACCATTGTTTAAAATGTTTTGAATATGAAATGTTTCAGTTTTTGGAATAATTTCTTGAGCTTTAAAACCAAATAAAGAACCAATAATTGTACCTAATAAAATTAGAATCATACTAAAATGGACAACAATTGGAGCAATTCGACCAATTAACCCTTTATAACAATAAATAGTACTTTTTTGTTGAAATATTGAGTATTTGTCTTTTGTTATACGAAATAAAATTTTGTTTAAGGAAAAATTATTTAATATGGTTGATGTTTTTAATTGATAAAATTGATTAGTTATTCGAAAAAACTGACATCGTCTAGCAATTTTTAATGATGGAAATTGTTGTAAAAATGTACATAATATTAAACTTATTCCAAATAAAAAAATTAAAGTAAAAAACCACCAAGTTTTGTAGACATGATCAAAACCAAATTGAATTATTCGATCCCAACTTAAAAATCCAAAAACTGGATTTGTTAAAGGATAATTTATTTTATAAAGTTCAATTGGTTGATCTTGCTCAATGACTGTACCAATAATACTACACCCACTAATTACTAACAAAATAAAGATCGCAAATCTTAAGTCGGCTATTAGTCGAAAAAATTTTTGTTTCATTCAATATGTTTTTTAAATATATATATTTTTAGAAGACGCTAATCGAATTCGGCCAGATGTTGCCCAGTTTTTTAGTTTTGTCATTTGTTCACTTTCTAAGTGTGCTAATGGAATGGACTCATTTAACGCTAGACAGATATCATCAGTCGTAAATTCACGTTTTTCGTAAAACGCTTGATACATACCTTCAATAATACTTTGTCGGATTTCAGCTCCTGAAAAGGATTCTGATAATTTAGCTAATTTTGAATAATCAAATGATTTCCAATTGTTTGACCGGAATTCTCTAAGATGAATTTTAAAAATTTCTTCACGTTCTTCTTTTTGGGGTAAGTCTAAGAAGAAAATTTCGTCAAATCTTCCTTTTCGGATTATTTCTAAAGGTAGTAATTCAATATTATTAGCAGTTGCGATAACAAAAACTGGTTTTTTTTTTTCTGATAACCAACTTACAAATGTTCCTAATACACGATTACTTGTACCGCTATCTCCAGAGTTTTCAGTACTACTAAAAGCTTTATCAATTTCATCAATCCATAAAATGCATGGTGAAACAGCTTCAGCAACATTAATCATTTGACGTAAGCGTGATTCTGACTCTCCGACAATACCTCCAAATAACTTACCAACGTCTAATTTTAATAAAGGTAATTGCCATTCATTAGCAATTGCTTTTGCTGTTAAAGATTTTCCCGTACCTTGAATACCTACTAATAATAATCCACGTGGTGTGGGCAATCCATAATTTGAGGCTTGAATTGTAAATGCTGTTTTTCGTTTTTTTAACCATTCTTTTAAATTTTGTAAACCACCAAGGTTTACAATCTTCTCCTCTACAGAAATATATTCTAAAATCTCAGTTTGACTAATAATTTGTTTTTTTTCACTGAGTAAAATATTAATACTATTATTATCAATTGTTTTATAGGTTGCAATAATTTTGGATAAAACCCGTCGAATTCTTTCTAAGGATAATCCTTGACAAGCTCGAACAAGATTTTCAAATAATTGTGAATCGATTTTAATATTTAATGAATTTACTAATCGAGTTAATTCTTCATTAATTTCTTGTTCTGACGGCAATTCAAATTGTAACACAGTTATTAAATCTTGTAATTCTTTTGGGATAGTCAGATCTGAACCAATAATAATTATTGTTTTTGGTTGTAATTTTAATACTCGACTAATATTCCGGAGTTTTCGTGATACAGAAAGATCACTTAAAAAACGATTAAAATCTTTTAAGAGAAATAATGCCGGAGTCTCTGCTTTTAGTCTTTCAACGAGTTCTAGGGCTTGTAAAGGATTTTTTCTTGCAAATCCCTCATTATTTGGGTTATTTGTATAACCATCTACAAAATCCCAACTATAAATACTTCGATTTAAATTTGTTTTTATATTTTTTCGAATAACATATTCTACCCGATCTTCTTCAATCGTATTGATATAAATTATCGGATAACGCGCTTTTAAAAAAAGGGCTAATTCATCATTAAATTTCATAAAGAATTATTCAAAAGTTTAGTTTATCAAATTAGTATTATATTAATTCTAAATAAAAAATTCTTTATTATTAGAGTTTTTAAAAATAACTAACTCTAATAACTTAATGCTTTTATTTTGTAATAGCTAAAACTTTTCGCCCTTTTTTTCGACGATTTCGAATTACATTACGACCTTGAGGGGTTGACATTCTTGCTCTAAATCCCGATACCTTTAAAACTGAATAACGACCTTTATTTGAAAGTGTACGTTTTGACATATTTATAAATTTTTAATTAATTTTATTATAGAATAGATGAACGTAATAAATCATAAATGACTAAATGTCTTAAGATTTCTTCACGTGTTTCAAACATATAAAATGCATCTTGTTTATATTCATATAATGGATTTTTTTGTCCATAACCTCGCCATCCAACAGCTTCACGCAATAACGTCATTTTTTGTAAGTGTTCTCGCCAAATACGATCTATATTAATTAAAAGAATACTTCGTTCTAAATTTTCAATAATTCCATCACCATAAACGGATAATTCAGTTATCTTAGATTGATAAGTTAACCAAAATTCATTAAATAAGTATATTTTTAATTCATAAAGATCAAATTCGCTTTTCAAAGATTTAGAATTTGATAAATAATTTAAATTTAGATTTTTACCAAATAAATTCTCAACTAAAGGAATTGTCTCGTCTTTTAGTTCAAATAAAAATTCTGTAATAATTTGCTCTCCATAAGCAAAAATACTTTTTTGAAGTGAAACACTTTCTAGAATTCTTTTTCTTTCATAATAAACAATATTACGTTGTTTATTTAAGACATCGTCATAATCAAATAAATTTTTTCGTTGTTGATAAGCACGTTCTTCGACACGTTCTTGAGCTGAATCTAAGCTTTTTGTTATAAGATCTGATTCTAATGGTGAATCATCAGAAATTTGCGTTTGCATAAATGTTTGTACTTTTGGTCCACCGAAAAGTCTTAATAAGTTGTCATCTAAACTTAAAAAAAATCTTGAAGTACCAGGATCTCCCTGACGACCACAACGTCCTCGAAGTTGATTATCTACTCGTCTTGAATCATTTCTTTCAGTACCTATAATATATAGGCCACCTAAATTTTTAACAATCTGATTTTCTTGTTCTTGATGTTTTTTATTATATTTAATTAATTCATTAATTAAATATCTAATTGAACATTGATATGAAATAGTTGGAATAGAAATTCGATCATTTTCTCTTAAGATTCGCAAAATATCAATATCTGATAATGTTAAAAATTTTTCATCCGTGACTAAAGATAATAAAACACTTACGAATTTTTGTGAAATACCGTTAAATTGAGTTATTAATAACGATTTAAAAATATCTAATTGCTTCGAGATTATATAGTTTTTTGCTATCGTTAAGATATCATATAACTGTTTTTGAATCTTAAAGTTAATGTTTCCACCCAAGATAATATCAGTTCCTCGACCTGCCATATTTGTAGCAATTGTGATACTACCTTTTTTGCCAGCTTGAGCTACAATTTCAGATTCTCTTCTAACATTTTCAGGCTTAGCATTCAAAATTTGATAAGATAAGTTGTATTCACTTAATAATTGCGCAAGCATTTCAGATTTTTCAACTGTTGTTGTACCAATTAAAATAGGTTGGCCCGTTGAGGAAATTTTATAACATGTTTGAGCAATAGCATTCCATTTTGAAAATTGATCTTTATAAATAAGATCAGTTAAATCATTTCTTTGAATTGGGCGTGCAGTTGGAATTTCTTCAACGGATAAATTGTAAATTTTTTCAAATTCTACTTCAGCAGTTTTACCAGTTCCAGTCATTCCACTTAATTTAGGATATAACAAAAAGAAATTTTGATATGTAATTGCCGCAACTGTTTCAGTCTTTTGACGAATAGGTATATTTTCTTTTGCCTCAATCGCTTGATGAAGACCATCTCCCCATCGACGATCAGGCATAATTCGACCTGTAAATTCATCAACAATAACAATGCGATTATTTTGAACAATATAATGAATATTATTAAAATAAAGAGCATTTGCTTTAACTGCATTAATAATATATGGTATCCAAGGATCTCGTGGATCATACAAATCTTGAATACTTAAAATTTTCTCAATTTGTTTACTACCTTCTTCTGTTAAAACAACATTTTTATTTTTCTCATCAACTTTATAATGTGTGTTAAGTTCCAAATAATCTGTGATTTCAGCTGCAACGATATATTTTTCGATAGGCGTTTGAATATTATTTGAAATAATTAAAGGTGTTTGAGCTTCATCAATTAAAATAGAGTCAACCTCATCAATAATACAATAATTAAATGATCTTAAAACAACATCATTTAAATTTAATGCCATATTGTCTCTTAAAAAATCAAATGTTAACTCATAGTTTGTTACATAAGTAATATCTGCTTTATAATTTATTTGCCGTTCGGTTGTTGACATGCCTTCTTGAATAAGACCTGTATCTAGACCAAGAAACCGGTAAATTTGTCCCATGGACACTTGATCACGATTTGCTAAATAATCATTTACAGTTACAATATGTACACCTTTATCTGACAATGCATTAAGAAATGCTGGTAAAGTTGCTACAAGTGTTTTACCTTCACCAGTTTTCATCTCAGCAATTTTTTGATTGTTTAACACGAGACCACCAATTAATTGCACATCAAAATGTCTTAGACCTAAGGTTCGTAAGCTTGCTTCTCGGGTCAAAGCAAAAGATTCTGCAATTAATTCATCTAAATTTTGATTATCTTTATATTGTTGTTTTAACTTAAAACTTTTTGCCCTTAATTCACTATCACTTAAATTTTTAAGATTAGTTTCTAAAATATTAATTTGATTAATTAAACTTTGATATTTATTTACAAGTGAATTATTATTAAATGGGTTTTTTAGCATGTTAAAATTATTTAAGCATATTTAAACAATAATATTAATACGTTTTTGCTTTTGATTATTTAAGTCAAATTTAACAATTCCATCTGTTAATGCAAATAACGTAAAATCTTTTCCACATCCTACATTATTACCAGGTTTAAATTTCATTCCACGTTGACGAATTAAAATATTACCTGCAATAACTTTTTCTCCACCAAATCTTTTTACACCTAATCGTTTTGCATTTGAATCACGTCCGTTTTTTGTACTACCCGCACCTTTCTTATGTGCCATTAGCTTAAACTCCTCTAGTTTTTTAATTAATAATAATATCTTCAATAAGAACTCGTGTTAATTCTTGTCTATGTCCTTGTTTCTTACGTGTTTTCTTTTTAGGACGCATTTTATAGACAATTGTTTTTTTACCACGTAAATGTTCTAAAATTTTTCCTTTAATAGTTACACTATTTAGATAAGGTTTACCAACTAAAACTTCACCTTCATTATTTAATAATAGAACGCGGTTTAGTGTAATTTGTTTTCCTAGTTCAGTAGGGATTCGATTAAAATCATAGTATTTTCCTGTCTCAATCCAAAATTGTCTTCCACTTATTTCGACAATTGCATATTTCATAATCTAAATTAATTTATTTTTATGTAATCTTATAATACTAGAAAATTTTTTAAACCGTCAACTTTTTTATAAATATCTTTTAATTTTCTATTGTACTTTTTAACGTACATAATTCATTATAAAATAGTTCAAAGGCTTTAGATTTATAACATTCAGGATTACTAATTATAGATAAAGTTCGTGTTATTTGAATATTTTTAATTTTAAGAATTTCAATTGTTTTTAACTCAATTTCTTTTTCAATTGCAGATGAAGATACAAAAGCTGCCCCGAGACCTAGACTAACGGCTGTTTTAATGCCTTCAATTGAATTTAATTGCATAACTATTTTTAATCGTTTAGTATCAATTTCATTCTTGACTAGAATATTATCAATAAATTTTCTGATAGTAGAATTTGAGTTTAAGGTTATAAAATTTAAATAATATAAATCTTCTTTATTCACTATTTTTTTTTTTGCAAATGGATGAGATTTTGAGATAATTAAACTTAATTCATCTTTTACAAAGTTTTTTACTGTAAGATTTTTTTTTAGTTCTTCTGGTATTTCACCCCCAATTACAGCAATATCAATCTTACGATTTAAAACGTTATTTGCAATTAATCGAGTTGAATTAACTTGAACTTTTAAATCAATTTGAGGATAGTTTTGAGCAAATAGTGCTAAAATTCTAGGCATTAAATAAATTCCTATTGTTTGACTAGCACCCACAATTAAATGTCCCCTATCGCCATTTTTTAAGTCTATTAATGCTCGACAACTTTCTTCACACAGTGCTAATATTCTTTCAGAGTATTGTAAAAATACTTTTCCATTTTCTGTTAATGAAATTTTATTATTTTCTCTATTAATTAATAAAATATCTAAATTTTTCTCTAAAGTTTTTATTTGTTTGCTTAATGATGGTTGAGAAAGATATAGAACTTCAGCAGCGCGAGTAAAATTTTTTTCTGTGGCAACTGCTTTTAAAATCCTTAATTGTTGTAAAGTAAAGGGTAGCATAATAATTTTAATCTTGTATTATAGTAAAATACGGATGGAGAGACTCGAACTCTCATAACAAAAGTTACTAGGACCTAAATCTAGCGCGTCTACCAATTTCGCCACATCCGTTATATATGTTTAAATTATTTTTTTTGCAAATAAATCTTTAAAAAAATTTAAAGATTTATTCATCTTCGTTGTATACGCTATATACAAAACTTGTTGTTTTTCCTCGTAACATAGATTTTGCTAAAGACAAAGATTTTTGAGCTGCTTGAACTCCTTTTCTTTTCCAATTTGCTTTACGAGCATTTTTTTTAGATTTTGATGTTCGTTTTTTAGGTACAGCCATTATGTTTAATTTTTAATCCTAGTTTCTTACAGATATTATAATATTTCTAGTTAAAAGTCAACAACATAGCTGAAACTCTATCTCACCATTTTACATCACTAAAATTAACGTGTTAAACGTTGGAATTGCTGAATAGCTAGACGACCAATATTAAATAATGCCCATGAAGCAGCAATTAATAATGGTCCGGCAATTACTAATAAACGAGTATCCATAACTGATAATCCTTTCTAAATATTTGAAGTTAAATACAGAAAATAATATTAATCTACAATTATATTATTGTACATCTATATTATATATGAAATCTTAAATATTTCTTAGAAATGTCTACCTTTTACAATGATAAATAAAACTTAATCAAGGTTCTTTTTAATCTATTAGTTCCAAGTTTTAATTTCCCTATAATATAGATAATTACAACGGCAATAAAAAGTATAATTTTATATATAAGTTCTTGGAAGTCTGATTCATTAAGAATCTGACAGGTTATTAACTTTAAGTTTAAAAACTTTGGCATTGAACTATCTTCCCAGGAGGTCCCCCCCCAAGTATTGTCGTCGATTTATAACGTTTCACAACTGAGTTCGGAATGGATCAGTGTGGTTCCGCTTAATACACTAAAAACACCAAAGCAAAATAATTACTATTAAGAAATAGTAATTTATAGTAATCCCTCATTTCTAAAAATGAAGGATTTCTTTCTAAAAAATTCAAGTCCTCGGTCTGTTAGGACATCTCAGCTCATATATTACTACATTTATACTTAATGCCTATCAAACGGTTAGTCTTACCGTGACCTTACTCACTTACGTGATGAGAATACTTATCTTGAGGTGGGCTTCCCACTTAGATGCTTTCAGCGGTTATCCACTCCATACATAGCTACCCAGCGTTTACCGTTGGCACGATAACTGGTACACCAGAGGTATGTCCTTCTCGGTCCTCTCGTACTAAAGAAGGCTCCTCTCAATATTCTAACGCCTACACCGGATATGGACCGAACTGTCTCACGACGTTCTGAACCCAGCTCGCGTACCGCTTTCATGGGCGAACAGCCCAACCCTTGGGACGTACTACCGCCCCAGGATGCGATGAGCCGACATCGAGGTGCCAAACCTCCCCGTCGATGTGAACTCTTGGGGGAGATCAGCCTGTTATCCCTAGAGTAACTTTTATCCGTTGAGTGACGGCCTTTCCACTCAGCACCGTCAGATCACTAAGACCGACTTTCGTCCCTGCTCGACTTGTAGGTCTCACAGTCAAGCTTCCTTATGCCTTTACACTCTAGATACGATTTCTACACGTTCAGAGGAAACCTTTGTGCGCCTCCGTTACCGTTTGGGAGGCGACCGCCCCAGTCAAACTGCCCGCCTGAGACTGTTCTTTGACCAGATAATGATACAAAGTTAGAAATCTAACATTACAAGAGTGGTATCTCACTGATGACTCCAATATTCCCGCAAGATTATCTTCAACGTCTCCCACCTATACTGCGCAAATAAAGTCCAATTTCAATCTCAAGTTACAGTAAAGCTTCATAGGGTCTTTCTGTCCAGGTGCAGGTAGTCCGCATCTTCACAGACAAGTCTATTTCACCGAGCCCCTCTCCGAGACAGTATCCAAATCATTACGCCTTTCGTGCGGGTCGGAACTTACCCGACAAGGAATTTCGCTACCTTAGGACCGTTATAGTTACGGCCGCCGTTCACCAGGGCTTCAGTTATCAGCTTCGCAGGGCTAACCAACTTCTTTAACCTTCTGGCACTGGGCAGGCGTCAGCCCCCATACATCGTCTTACGACTTAGCGGAGACCTGTGTTTTTGATAAACAGTTGCTTGGATCTTGTTATTGCAACCTTATAAATAAGGCACTCCTTCTCCCAAAGTTACGGAGTCATTTTGCCGAGTTCCTTAGAGAGAGTTATCTCGCGCCCCTTAGTATACTCTACCTACCCACCTGTGTCGGTTATGGTACAGGCATTAATTGTTTATGACATTGCGAGCTTTTCTTGGAAGTCTGACATACACTGCTTCAATGCCGTAGCATCTCGTATTCACGCCTCAACTCAAAACGTTTTCTCCGTTTCTCATAATCTCGAACGTTTAAACCGGTAAACCAATATCCGGCCAGTTTAGCCTTCTCCGTCCCTCGATATCAACAAATAATGGTACGGGAATATTAACCCGTTGTCCATCGACTACGCTTTTCAGCCTCGCCTTAGGTCCTGACTTACCCTCCGCGGACGAGCCTTCCGGAGGAAACCTTGGGTTTTCGGGGTATAGGATTCTCACCTATATTTTCGTTACTCAAGCCGACATTCTCACTTCTGCTTCGTCCATACCCGCTTACGCTAATACTTCAACCTACAACAGAACGCTCCCCTACCGATATATTTTTATATATCGCACAGTTTCGGCAAATTACTTAGTCCCATACATTTTCGGCGCAGGTTTACTCGATCAGTGAGCTATTACGCACTCTTTAAAGGGTTGCTGCTTCTAAGCAAACCTCCTGATTGTCTATGCACTCCCACCTCCTTTACCACTTAGCAATTATTTAGGGGCCTTAACTGGTGCTCTGGGCTGTTTCCCTCTTGACAATGGAGCTTATCCCCCACAGTCTCACTGGCAAATTGTACGTTTAGTATTCTTAGTTTGCAACGATTTGGTACCGAATTACCAGCCCGCATACGTAACAGTGCTTTACCCCTAAACTATAACATTTACCGCTGCGCCAAAACGCATTTCGGGGAGAACCAGCTAGCTCCGAATTCGATTGGCATTTCACCCCTAACCACAATTCATCCGCTGATTTTTCAACATCAGTCGGTTCGGTCCTCCACTTAGTATTACCTAAGCTTCAACCTGATCATGGTTAGATCATCCGGGTTCGGGTCTATAACTAGAGACAAACGCCCTATTCAGGCTCGCTTTCACTATGGCTTCGACATTCTCTGTCTTAACCTGCCACTAGCTATAAGTCGCCGGCTCATTCTTCAACAGGCACGCAGTCAGACGTTTTAGTCGTCCTCCTACTGGTTGTAAGTTTATGGTTTCATGTTCTTTTCACTCCCCTCCCGGGGTTCTTTTCACCTTTCCCTCACGGTACTGTTTCACTATCGGTCATTCAGGAATATTTAGCCTTACGAGGTGGTCCTCGCAGATTCACACGGAATTTCACGTGCTCCATGCTACTTGGGATTCAATTTGATTGTTTCAATTTTCGACTACGAGACTATCACTCTCTTTGGTTTAGGATTCCAACTATATTCGTCTAATTGTCACATTTAATCATTAACAATTGTCCCACTACCCTTAATTCTAGATTAAGTTTAGGCTGTTCCCATTTCGCTCGCCGCTACTAAGGGAATCGTTTTTACTTTCTCTTCCTCTAGGTACTAAGATGTTTCAATTCCCTAGGTTCGCTCTTTCTTATTTATTTATTCAATAAGTAGTATTTGAGTTTCCTCATTCGGAGACCTCCGGATCGTAGCTTGTTTCCAACTCCCCGAAGCGTTTCGCCGGTAACCGCGTCCTTCATCGCTTCTGAATGCCAAGGTATCCCCCATAAACTCTTAATTCCTTGAATTTAAGACATATTTATCTTATCTGAAAAGAACCGTAATTCTTTCATGTGGAGGTAAGCGGAGTCGAACCGCTGACAACCGCCGTGCAAAGGCGGTGCTCTACCAACTGAGCTATACCCCCGTTGGGCCATTCTGGATTTGAACCAGAGACCTCACCCTTATCAGGGGTGCGCTCTAACCAACTGAGCTAATAGCCCGTTTATATACTTTTAATTAATCGACCATAAATTTTAAAATTTCCTAATTTTAAAAGGAGGTGATCCAACCGCACCTTCCAGTACGGTTACCTTGTTACGACTTCACCCCAGTCACTAATTCTACCTTAGGCATCCTCCTCCGAAAGGTTAGAGTAACGACTTCGGGCATAACCAGCTTCCATGGTGTGACGGGCGGTGTGTACAAGGCCCGGGAACGAATTCACCGCTGTATAGCTGACCAGCGATTACTAGCGATTCCAACTTCATGCAGGCGAGTTGCAGCCTACAATCCGAACTTAGAACGAGTTTATAGATTAGCTAGTCTTCGCAGATTTGCATCTCATTGTCTCGCCCATTGTAGCACGTGTGTAGCCCAGGGTGTAAGGGGCATGCTGACTTGACGTCATCCCCGCCTTCCTCCGGTTTATAACCGGCAGTCTTTCTAGAGTTCCATAAGGCAACTAAAAATAAGGGTTGCGCTCGTTGCGGGACTTAACCCAACATCTCACGACACGAGCTGACGACAGCCATGCACCACCTGTGTATACGTTCCAAAAGGCACTTTCTTCTTTCAAAGAAATTCGTATCATGTCAAACCCTGGTAAGGTTCTTCGCGTTGCATCGAATTAAACCACATGCTCCACCGCTTGTGCGGGCCCCCGTCAATTCCTTTGAGTTTCACTCTTGCGAGCATACTTCCCAGGCGGGATACTTAACGCGTTAGCTTTAATACTGCACAGGTCGATCTGTTCAACATCTAGTATCCATTGTTTACGGCTAGGACTACTGGGGTATCTAATCCCATTTGCTACCCTAGCTTTCGTCTCTGAGTGTTAGTAATAGCCCAGTAAAGTGCCTTCGCCATCGGTGTTCTTTCCAATCTCTACGCATTTCACCGCTCCACTGGAAATTCCCTTTACCCCTACTATACTCTAGTCTAATAGTTTCGACTGCGATTTTGAAGTTGAGCCTCAAGATTTAACAGTTGACTTATTAAACCACCTACAGACGCTTTACGCCCAGTGATTCCGGATAACACTTGCATCCTCCGTCTTACCGCGGCTGCTGGCACGGAGTTAGCCGATGCTTATTCTTCAGGTACACGTCATTTTGTTCCTCCCTGAAAAAAGAGGTTTACAACCCATAGGCAGTCATCCCTCACGCGGTATTGCTCCGTCAGGCTTTCGCCCATTGCGGAAAATTCCCCACTGCTGCCTCCCGTAGGAGTCTGGACCGTGTCTCAGTTCCAGTGTGTCTGATCATCCTCTCAAACCAGATACTGATCGTCGCCTTGGTAAGCCATTACCTCACCAACAAGCTAATCAGCCGCAAGCTTCTCTTTAGGCGAATAAATTCATTTCACTCGAAAGCATATGGGGTATTAGCAACCGTTTCCAGTTGTTGTCCCCCTCCTAAAGGCAAATTCTTACGTGTTACTCACCCGTCCGCCACTTGAGTTAAAAACTCTCGTACGACTTGCATGTGTAAAGCATACCGCCAGCGTTCATCCTGAGCCAGGATCAAACTCTCTTAAAATATCCATAAATTTTGTTTGTCTTTGTAGTGACTTTACTGAGAAAGTCTTTCTATTAAGTTGAATTATAGATTACTAAATCAAATCAATAAGAAAGAATTCTGTTTCGATGAATTTAATTAACTTAAGAAAATATTTTCTACTATAATTTTTTTTTACTTAATTAAGAAAAATAAAATCTAAGAAGTGATTTCATTAATAAACTAAAGATATTTAAAGAATCACTATATAACTAATATAAATAAAACAAAAAAATAATTCATTTACAAAATTTATGTCAGTAGTGACTAATAGTTTTTAGTTTCCATTATTTTCTATAAAATTTATGACTCAGGATATATAAATTTTATAGAAAATAATAATAATGAACAAAATAGGATTCATTTTTTGAAACTAATTTGTTAAAAGAGTCTGCAAATGTTCATTAATAATCTGAATATGCGCAAAAAAATCATTTTCTCCTATAACAATTCTATGTGTTAATAACTCTGAAGAAAACCGATCAATTATAGAAGTATCTTTAATTATCAAACTATCATAAACATTTGATAGATCAACTTTTAATTGTTGATTATTAAATTCAGTAATAACATTGTTAGGTAAAAACTGAATATCCAAGTCTTTATAAGCTTTTTGCATATATTCTAAGATATCAGGCCTTTCATTGTACCAAAATTCTCGAATATCATTTGGAATAGGATAACGGTACCATAAAGTTGGTAAGTAATGAAAAACTAAAACATCTTTCATTTGTTGATTAATTAATAATTTTGTTGCTTCTCCTTCACTTGGTAAGAAGGGCATTGTGAATACTAAATGATTTAAACTGTCTGCTAATACACCAAGAATACCTAAAAAAACACTTCCAGTGATATTTACTCCAAGTATTGCTGGTACAATTCCTTGTAAAACATCTTCAGTCCAATCTACAGCAGCAGCAATATAACACCACGGGAATGTATATGGATTAATATAAATAAACCATGAAAGGGCAATTCGTAAAATTACAACTTGTGAATAAACCATTAAACCAACAAATAAAACTTCTCGAATTGTTTCTAAAAATGTTATATCTAAACAAATATGTAATTGAACTTGAATAAATTTAGATAACCAATCTGGTAAGAAGTAAATATTTTTATAATTTTCAATATAAAAATTATAAAATCCTTCTTCTTTATTTTCATAAATGTATCTTGGAACAGATTCAATTTTTGGAGAGGGTCCAAATATCATTTCAAACCAAGTTTCTGGTCTTTGTATAGGAGGCCAAAAAGTTCTATGGACTGGAAGATTATCTAAAAACTTAGATCTAGTATACGACTCAGTTGGAAGATCATAAATAGTCGGCATTCCAGGATTGTCTGGGTAACCAAAAAAACCTGCTATTTTTTTGAAAGAGTTACTGGTTAAATCATAAAATGCAGTTCGAATCGGAATAAATTTTTCATCTAAACCCATTAGTAATTTTAAACTAATATTAAGTTAATAAGATATATATATAGAATTATATAATCAAACAATAATTAGATTTACAAGTCTATATTATTGAAAACAAACCAAATTCATTTAATAAATTTTGTAAGTAAAGAATCGAATCAAAAAATCTATTTTCAAAAAGTTTATTTATTAGATATCGTTTATCTAAGAATTAATCGGGATAGTAGGATTTGAACCTACGACACCCTGCTCCCAAAGCAGGTGCTCTACCAAGCTGAGCTATATCCCGAATTTATGGATATAAAATAAGTTGTTAATATCACATAAGCTAGATTACTAAATTTTTAAGAATTAGACAAGGTTTAGCTTTAATTTAGAAATTTATTTAAGTAAAAATTTCTTATTACTGAATATTATCAGTAATAAGAAAACCTAGAAACTATTTAGTTTTTAAGAATGTTTCTTTAGACTCAGAAATAATTTCTTTTAATGATGTTTCTGCTTCTTCTGTAAATTGGTTAGTTGAAGAAACAATCTCAG